AGAAAAAGAAAGAGATTCCGTTTTTTTTTACCCCCAATAAAATACTTCTTGCATGTATCATATATCATAAAATTAAAGATTATCTATGTCAAAATTTAATCGATCTAAAATCGATCTCTCGTTACTCCTCCTCTGAGCAGTAATTGATAGGGATGACAGGATTTGAACCCGTGACATTTTGTACCCAAAACAAACGCGCTACCAAGCTGCGCTACATCCCTTTCAATTGGTCTACAGTATCATTGTAGAGAATCCCCGTCTTGTTTTCCACATCCTGATTATTTTATTCCCTCCATTGATATGCAAAATGGATCTTGCCATTTCTTCTTTTTGGTCTCATATCATATATCATATAACATATAATAATATTAAATAAATATTTTTTTTGGGAATTATCAGGTGTAAAGTGACCCTTTTTTCTGCTTTAAGAAAAAAAAGAAAAGAAAATCTTATCCCCCGACTCATTGCACATTTCAATTTGAATTAGGGATTCCACGCACAAATACAAGTGGTCAACTACATATACATCTCTTACCATATTGTATTACAATATGGAATACAAAAAAAAGAAGGAGGATTTTCAATGCGAGATCTAAAAACATATCTTTCCGTGGCACCGGTACTAAGTACTCTATGGTTCGGGTCTTTAGCAGGTTTATTGATAGAAATCAATCGTTTATTCCCGGATGCGTTGACTCTTCCTTTTTTTTCATTCTAGTTATTGAACTGAAAAGGGGTGAAGAAGATTAGAGATAAAATCAAATATTTGTGACTAATCTCTCTTTCCCCTCTTTTCTTTTTTTTTTTTAGAATTAGATAGATAGAATAAGGGAGGAAAGAGAAAGAAAAAAGTGGATTCAACCTCAGCGAAACTCGGGTTGGGCTCCAATAATACAGTTAAAAGAAAACGGAAATATGGCTAGGGTAAGAGTATCATACAATACAAGATACTTAAATGAAATACTGTACTGTGATTAGCAATATAGTTAGAAATTATTGTATTACTTATTATTTACTATATTGATTGCAACAAAATCTTTATTTCAAAATTTGATTTTGAGTGGTTAGCAACTTCTATTTTTTTGTCCCTTGCTTCTTATTCGCTTCGGATCGGAAAATAGAAAAGTTGGGTGAATCAAAAACCCAAAGGAGGTTCATGGCCAAGGGTAAAGATGTCCGAGTAAGGGTTATTTTGGAATGTACCAGTTGTGTTCGAAACGGTGTTAATAAGGAATCAAGGGGTATTTCCAGATATATTACTCAAAAGAATCGACACAATACACCTAGTCGATTGGAATTGAGAAAATTCTGTCCCTATTGTTACACACATACAATTCATGGGGAGATAAAGAAATAGATATAGATCGAACCGAGTGCTTGTGTGTCACCCTTCCAAGGAACATGAAAAAATAATATATATCTATATTATTTCATATATTTAAATGGAAACAAATAAATAAATATAGACAAACCAAATCCTATTAATTAATTCTAGAAATCATTTTTGATTTCATCGAAATGGGATTTTTGCGATAAGGAATAAACAAATTATGGATAAATCTAAGCGACTCTTTCTTAAATCCAAGCGATCTTTTCGTAGGCGTTTGCCCCCGATCCAATCGGGGGATCGAATTGATTATAGAAATATGAGTTTAATTAGTCGATTTATTAGTGAACAAGGAAAAATATTATCTAGACGGGTGAATAGATTGACCTTAAAAGAACAACGATTAATTACTATTGCTATCAAACAAGCTCGTATTTTATCTTCGTTACCTTTTCTTAATAATGATAAACAATTTGAAAGAAGTGAGTCGATCGCTAGAACTACCGGTCTTAGAACCAGAAAAAAATAGGCTTACTCTTCAACTGAATCAAAATTCCAATCCGAACTCAAACACGGATGGATGTTTTATTCAAAAAATACGAGAAGCAGTCGTGTCATAAGAAAAAAAAGAATTGGGGAAGAAGAATAAATCTTTTTTTTATTGAGTGTGTTCGCTCATTTTGACGACTTTATCATATTATCTCATACTAATTTCTACTCTACCTTCCCGGAGTTCATTCTCCAGAGAACTCCATTTAAAAATTATGACGAATTCCTTCCAACTTCTTTATTTTATGATCTCATTGGAAATCATAAAAAGACAATTCCTATTTGATATAGCTATTTGTGCAAGTATTTTACGATTAAGAAGCAACTGCGCCTTATACAGGTTGTGTATTAATCTACTATAAATATGGGATACCCGATTCCCGCGAATTACTGCATTTATTCGAGTGATCCACAAACGACGAAAATCCCTTTTTTTCCTATCTCTATCACGATGAGCCGAAACCAAAGCTCTTAGTTTCTGTTGAGTAATTGTTCGAGTAAGTCTTGAATGAGCCCCACGAAAGCTTGATGCAAATAAACGAATTTTTGTTCTACGTCTCCGAGCTATATATCCTCGTCTAATTCTGGTCATTGAATAAATGAAACTTTGATGAATAACTAATTGATTGCCTTTCTTTCAGTTATTCTTTTCCCCTTTCCTAGTCTATTAATAACAAAACGGATTCTTCCAATTTATAAAATCAAAATTCCAATGGCTTTTGCTACTCTAACCTTCCCGACCACGCTTTTTTCCCTTTTTCTAGGCATTGGAAATAAAATTTAAATATTTTAATAAATAAAAATAGATAAAGAAATTGTGGGTTCCATCGTCTCTATGGTTACTTCTTAAACGGTGAGGTCCTCTCTATACACCGGAGCCCCTTTCTTCATTTAATCAATGTTATTGATAACTTGTACAGTTACCACTCTTTGGCTCTACCCGTGAATTTTCTAGTAATAGGTCTTTCATAACGAGATAGACCTTCTACAGTAACGGTATTTAATTATGAAAATTGCTGGGGTAGCTGACCCTGTTAGTCCGTTCTTGCAAGAGTAGAAACAGAATCTTTCTGCTTTTTTTTTAATAGTATTTCCCCCCGCTTAATGGATAAACTATTTGTTACCAACGGGGAATTCTTTCTCACCTTAAATTGCAAATTGAGGTGATGGAATTTGCGCCAATGGAAACCATAAATTTCATACACAATAGAAAGATATGATAGATCTATCTTTTTTAGATAGTGAATGCAGTTCTTTCATTCTATCCGATTCACAGGTACTGATCATTGATACTGGAAATTCTTTTGTTTTGTCTCAGCCCATGATTTAAACGAGTCGCACATACACCCTTGTACATGTTCCTCGGCGCTGAGGGCATCCCCCAAGAGCGGGGGATTTCGTGACGTTTCTAATTGGCTGTCTTGGGTTTCTAATAAGTTGTTTAATAGTTGGCATGCTGAATTATACATTATGGGCTGGTTTAGATCGATCCTAACCGTATGATTATGAATTTCTTCTATTTAATAGATTAATAGAATATTAAACCCCTAAGAAGTAAGAAGATAAAATCGTAAATCGTGCATTTGCGTGAAATCACTGTTATTTTTTATCCAACCGCTACAAGATCAACAATTCCATGAGCTTGGGCTTCTGTTGCTGACATAAAAACATCCCTTTCCATGTCTTCGGATACAACCCATAAGGGCTTGCCTGTTCTTTGTACATAAACCTTTGTAAGGATTTCGCGCAGTTTCAGTAGTTCTTCCGCTTCCAGGATAACTTCTCCCGTCTGTCCCTCAGAAAAACCGCCAATAGGTTGATGGATCATTACCCTGATGATATATTATAACATAATAAAAGGTTCCTCTATCTCGCACGATTAGGCGGGGGGAAGAGATAAAGAATAAGAAAAAGATAGAATTGAACAACCGTACAGGCATTTTTTTCGCATTGCATACGGCTCGACAATGGAATTCGCCTTTTTACCTTTCATCAACGAAAGAGAAAATATGGGGTCTATTATACCCAGATCGGTCAATGATCCAATTACCACCCTTCTTTTTTTTTTTTGGAGGAGTTCAAAAATACTATGATGGCCCCGTTGCTTTATATATTTATTTCGTTTGTGACTCAGCAATCCCAAAGTTTCTTTGTTTTTTTTTTTCGAATAAAAAAGAAAAGAAAAAATAATCTTCTTTTTTTTTATTTGCGTACTTTTTCATAACATAAATATTGTTAATAACCTTCCGGTGTGAAAAAAGTTTGTGACGCTGTAATAGGCCTACAATAGGTAAGATAAACTCGGAATACCCCTCTTTTATCTCATACTACTCCTTCGATACATAATCGAATATTTTGAAAAACAAAACAATAAAAATTTTAATATCGAATTCGAAGTGCCATGCTATTATTACTTAATATTAATAATTAATAATTCATATGGCGAAGGCATAGTCTTCTTTTTTCTCTCAAATAAAAAACTCATTGGCGCCAAGCGTGAGGGAATGCTAGACGTTTGGTAATTTCTCCCCCGACCAGGAGAAAAGACCCCATTGAGGCGGCCAATCCCATGCATATTGTCTGTACGTCTGGTCGCACAAATTGCATCGTATCATAAATAGCTATTCCGGGTATTACCCACCCGCCAGGAGAGTTTATAAACAAATACAAATCCTTGGTCTCATTCTCTATACTAAGATATACCATAAGACCAATAAGTTGATTCGAGATCTCGCTATCAACCATTTGGCCTAAAAAAAGTAATCTTTCTCGATAAAGTCGGTTGATTAGGATAAAATCAAATTGTATCCTTTCGGAGCCGTACAGGCACCTTTTGATGCATACGGTTCAACAAAACTTGCGAAAAAAAAAATCAATGTGTAGCTCCCAGCCCCCTCTTTTTTTCCTAGCGAGCTCTTTCTATCAAAGGGGCTTTTCTTCCATTTTTCAAGAACGACGAGTTTTACCGGTTTTCCTATACCTATAATATTCTAATATAAAAAAAGCAATTCACTAATCGAACTAACTTTTCATTGATGTATTTTTTCATCGAGATCCAATCCAAAAATCACGATGTCATTTTCTTGTTCCTGACTGGGCTTCTTCCATTTTTTTAGGTTTATGCTCTACTCCGAGTAAGGATCTGCCCGATTTTTATTTGCACATATAGGACAAATGACCCCAATACCACGTCTCTTTTTTGCTATGACTTCGCCCCCTTTTTTTTTTAATTCATTTCTTTCATGTCTTCCGCCAAATCTTCGACATATTCATTATATTTATTATTCCATTGATTAACAGTTTGAGATCACTCCTATTGCGAATAAATTTCGAAATGGAATTGTTTATGATATCTATGATCTAAGTAATAATAATAGATAGATTCCCAATTGGGTTTTTCTAAACAGAGCCTGGATACCTCATTTTATTGGTCCAGCCAAGACGACCATAAATTTTTTTATTGCTAATATTAATCTGGATACCTCCGCACAAAATGGATCTAATTGTACTTCATTGCACTTCACGCTACAAATTTTTGATAATTCAATCAATTTTTTTTGGGCGAAACCGAGGCTATCTCGATCGGGGGAGAGAATGGGGAAATCCCATACGACCCAATAGGTCTGACAAGTCGCACTATACGTCAACCCAAGATGCATTCTTTTCTCCGGGACTTCGAAAAGGTACTTTTGGAACACCAATAGGCATAAAATGAAAGAAAAAAAGAATTAAGTACTCTAGTTTACTTTGATGTGGAAGCGTAATAATGGACTTCTTGTCTTAATAATATTGGCCTTTATCATATTTTATACATAGATTGAATAAGTTCATAAAATAAAGGAAAATTCTTACGAGTAGGTCCTTTGAATGATGGCCAAATGTGGATGCATCCGCTCATAGAAAAGGGAATCAACCCCCATTGCATATTGGTACTTATCGAGTATAGAATAGATCTGCTTCTCTTTTTTCCTACGAACCGAACTCTTCCATTATTACTAAAAGATATTACTAAAAGAATAGAACAAATATTTCGAGATAATCCACTGAAAAAAAAAAGGGGGTACATAGCAGAGTTTTTTTCAATGCAATAAAGTTACATAGTGTCTATTTTTTGTTAATAAAGGGGTAGTCCCATGGGTTTGCCTTGGTATCGTGTTCATACCGTCGTATTGAATGATCCCGGTCGTTTGCTTTCTGTCCATATAATGCATACAGCTCTGGTTGCTGGTTGGGCCGGTTCAATGGCTCTATATGAATTAGCAGTTTTTGATCCCTCCGATCCCGTTCTTGATCCAATGTGGAGACAAGGCATGTTCGTCATACCCTTCATGACTCGTTTAGGAATAACCAATTCATGGGGCGGTTGGAGTATTACAGGAGGGACGATAACGAATCCGGGTATTTGGAGTTACGAAGGTGTAGCCGGGGCACATATTGTGTTTTCTGGCTTGTGCTTCTTGGCAGCTATCTGGCATTGGGTGTATTGGGATCTAGAAATATTTGGTGATGAACGTACAGGAAAACCTTCTTTGGATTTACCTAAGATCTTTGGAATTCATTTATTTCTCTCAGGAGTGGCTTGCTTTGGTTTTGGGGCATTTCATGTAACAGGATTGTATGGTCCTGGAATATGGGTGTCCGACCCGTATGGCCTAACTGGAAAGGTACAATCTGTAAATCCAGCGTGGGGTGTGGAAGGTTTTGATCCTTTTGTTCCAGGAGGAATAGCCTCTCATCATATTGCAGCAGGGACATTGGGCATATTAGCAGGCTTATTCCATCTTAGTGTGCGCCCACCTCAACGTCTATACAAAGGATTACGTATGGGTAATATTGAAACCGTTCTTTCCAGCAGCATCGCTGCTGTTTTTTTTGCAGCTTTTGTTGTTGCTGGAACTATGTGGTATGGTTCAGCAACTACCCCTATCGAATTATTTGGTCCCACCCGTTATCAATGGGATCAGGGATACTTTCAGCAAGAAATATATCGAAGAGTTAGTGCTGGACTAGCCGAAAATCAAAGTTTATCAGAAGCTTGGTCTAAAATTCCTGAAAAATTAGCTTTTTATGATTACATCGGAAATAATCCGGCGAAAGGAGGATTGTTCAGAGCGGGTTCAATGGATAACGGGGATGGAATAGCTGTTGGGTGGTTAGGACACCCTATCTTTAAAGATAAAGAAGGGCGTGAACTTTTTGTACGTCGTATGCCTACTTTTTTTGAAACATTTCCAGTTGTTTTGGTAGACGGAGATGGAATTGTTAGAGCCGATGTTCCTTTTAGAAGGGCAGAATCGAAGTATAGTGTCGAACAAGTAGGTGTAACTGTTGAGTTCTATGGTGGCGAACTGAATGGAGTGAATTATAGTGATCCTGCTACTGTGAAAAAATATGCTAGACGTGCTCAATTGGGTGAAATTTTTGAATTAGATCGTGCTACTTTGAAATCCGATGGTGTTTTTCGTAGCAGTCCAAGGGGTTGGTTTACTTTTGGACACGCTTCGTTTGCTCTGCTTTTCTTTTTCGGACACATTTGGCATGGTGCTAGAACCTTGTTCAGAGATGTTTTTGCTGGTATTGACCCGGATTTGGATGCTCAAGTGGAATTTGGAGCATTCCAAAAACTTGGAGATCCAACTACAAGAAGACAAGTAGTCTGATGCAACATTGCTCTGCTATTTTTCGCTTCTCGCTTCTATTTTCGGTTTGTGATTTTAAATAAGGTACTGGAGAAATCTGGATTTAAATCGTCGCCTTTTTTTGATTTTGTTTTTTTCTTTAATCCGGGAGATGATCCCAAGTAAACAGGTATGGAAGCTATAATTGTAAACCACGATCGAATTTATGGAAGCATTGGTTTATACATTCCTCTTAGTCTCGACTTTAGGGATCATTTTTTTCGCTATCTTTTTTCGAGAACCGCCTAAAGTTCCAACTAAAAAAATGAAATGATTTTTCATTATATCAATTGAAGTAATGGGCCTCCCAATATCGGGAGGCCCATTACTTCAACTAGTCCCCGTGTTCCTCGAACGGATCTCTTAGTTGTTGAGAGGGTTGCCCAAAAGCAGTATATAAGGCGTACCCCGTAAAACTTACAAGTAAACCAGATATAGAGATGGCGACTAGGGTTGCTGTTTCCATTATTATATAATTTCAAGACCACAACGGATCTATGATAAGATCGTTTATTTACAACGGAATGGTATACAAAGTCAACAGATCTCAATGAATACAAAATAGGATTTATGGCTGCACAAACAGTTGAGGGTAGTTCTAGATCTCGTCCAAGACGAACTGCTGTAGGGGACTTATTGAAACCATTGAATTCGGAATATGGTAAAGTAGCTCCGGGATGGGGAACTACTCCTTTGATGGGTGTCGCAATGGCTCTATTTGCGATATTCCTATCTATTATTTTGGAGATTTATAATTCTTCCGTTTTACTGGACGGAATTTCACTGAATTAGATTCACAAGAACCCCAAAATCCTAGCTTTTAAATAAGCATTTAGGTCTCGGATTTTTTTTTATTTTAGTTGATTGGTAGTTCGACCGCGAAATTTTTTTGTTTCTGTATTTCCGGAATATGAGTGTGTGACTTGTTTTAATTGATCCTATTGATAGTACAGAGAATGGGTCTGTCGTCTTGATAGAGATGGTTTTACCCCGTCGGATAGTCATTCGAGTATCTGGAGCACGGAATATATAAAATAGATCACGAAGTATTCGAACTATGATTCATACTTAATATTCAGACCTCGCGGCCGGATTCAAACAATTTTTCCAAAGAAAAAGTTATAAATCATAAATTGAAAGATTTTTCTTCTTTCAAATTCGCCATTTCCGCTTTGATTTTGCTCACAGGACAAACGTTTCTTTGGATTTTTAGTCATTATATTTATATCTATTCTACTCGTTGAATAAATGATGATCCAATGGTTCTTACTCAGGGAATCTTTGGACTTAATTTGAAGGGTTTGTTGAATCATCGTGGTTCTAGTATGAATCTGAGGTTTCAATTGATTCATAGGGTCTTAACAAGAAAATTCCTATCAACAATAAAGAAAAAATAAAGTAAAGCTGCATTACATACAAATAAAAATAACAAATAAAAAAAAAAAAGAAATAGGTAAATAGAAGATTCAAGAGGCCCGTAACGATCAACATAAAGACAAGTGAGTCGACTTGATTTTTTGGCATTCTAATTATAAGCACCAAGAATAGCTTTCGAATTTTGATTCTTTCGTATCTTTAGATAAGATTGAATCAAAAGATTAAGAAGTTTCCAATTTTCTATTCCATACCTCTTTCAACCAGTATTGGGGTGTTTGTGTTTGAGCCGTACGAGATGAAATTCTCATATACGGTTCTCAGAGGGGGAGTTCCCTTGGTTTACCTATCTCAATAAAGTCTACGATTGGTTCGAAGAACGTCTCGAAATTCAGGCGATTGCAGATGATATAACTAGTAAATACGTTCCTCCTCATGTCAACATATTTTATTGTCTAGGAGGAATTACACTTACTTGTTTTTTAGTACAAGTAGCTACAGGGTTTGCTATGACTTTTTACTACCGTCCGACCGTTACTGAGGCTTTTGCTTCTGTTCAATATATAATGACGGAAGCTAACTTTGGTTGGTTAATCCGATCAGTTCATCGATGGTCGGCAAGTATGATGGTCCTAATGATAATCCTGCACGTATTTCGTGTGTATCTCACAGGTGGTTTTAAAAAACCTCGCGAATTGACTTGGGTTACAGGTGTGGTTCTGGCTGTATTGACTGCATCTTTTGGTGTAACAGGCTATTCTTTACCTTGGGACCAAATTGGGTATTGGGCAGTAAAAATTGTAACAGGCGTACCAGAAGCGATTCCGGTAATAGGATCGCCTTTGGTAGAGTTATTACGCGGAAGTGCTAGTGTGGGACAGTCCACCTTGACTCGTTTTTATAGTTTACACACTTTTGTATTACCTCTTCTTACTGCCGTATTTATGTTAATGCATTTCCTAATGATACGTAAGCAAGGTATTTCTGGTCCTTTATAAAATCAAAAAGAATCTAGATCATAGCGATTTGTAATCAATCCTTTATCTTATTGCTTGGGGAGGAACAATAATAT